AATGCTTTTCTATTTCTAAAATGTCCAATATATATTTTACATCTTCTACGCGAAAATGTTCAATTTTCAGAAGGTCTTCTTGACTGTTATTCAAAAGTTCTAATAATGTATGAATATTGGATCTTTTGAGACAATTATAGATCCTGGGAGGCAATTCTAATTGGTCAATAAAAATGGATTTCAATGCTATTTCTTTTTTCTTTTTCCTTAGTTTATCCTTAGCCAATATATCGTGAAAAGTAAAAAGGGGCAAAGTAACTTTGTGTTGATTGTTTTCTAAATTAAAGTTATCTTCTTCTGCGTGTAAAAAGGGAATAAATAAATAAATCAAATTTCGGGAGGCTTCATAAAGCGCTTCTCTAGGAGTTAAACTTCCATTTGTCCATATTTCGAGAAAGAGTATCTCTTGTTTTTCATTCCCATTCACATAAGAATGAATACTATGATTTACATTTCGAACAGGCATGAATATGGCATCTATAGGATAACTTCCATCTTGAAAGTTTTTTAGTGTTTTTATACGATACCCACGATTCCTCTCAATTTTTAATTCAATACACAAATTAACGGGTTCTGTTACGTTGGCTATATGTTGTGTATTATCAACGATTTCCACAGAGGGTGGTAAAATGATGTCTTGAGCGGTTACATATCCAGGACCTTTGAAACAAATAGACGCGTCCCGAGTTCCATACAGATTACTTCTCAATACAATTTCTTTCAAATTCATTAAAATTTCATGTACTGATTCTTCAATACCTACTATGGTAGAATATTCATGTGGTATTTTTTCTGATTTTACACGTGTGATACATGTTCCCTCTATTTCTCCGAGTAAAACTCTTCGCATTGCAATGCCTATTGTATCGGCTTGACCTTTCATAAGTGGAGACAGAATAAAGCGTCCATAATAAAGACGCTTACTGTCTATTCTTGATTCAACACACTTCCATTGTAGTGTCCGAGTAGATACTCTTATTTTCTCTCGAACCATAGTAATATATTATTTTGATCAAACCCTTGACTTGTTTATTTCTCTTGAAATCTTTTCAATCTTTCTTTTTAGTTTTACACACGTCTTTTTTTAGGAGACCTACATCCATTATGTGGCATAGGAGTTACATCTCGTATAAAATTTAATAGTATACCACTTCTACGAATAGCTCTTAATGCCGCATCTCTTCCGAGACCAGGACCTTTTATCATGACTTCTGCTCGTTGCATGCCTTGATCCGATACTGTTCGAATAGCATTTCCTGCTGCAGTTTGAGCGGCAAAAGGTGTCCCCCTTCGTGTACCCTTGAATCCACAAGTACCGGCGGAGGACCAAGAAATCACCCGACCTCGTACATCTGTAACAGTCACAATAGTATTGTTGAAACTAGCTTGAACATGAATAATTCCCTTTGATATTTTCCGAGTATGCTTACGCGGACCAATACGTACATTTTTACGCGAACCCGTTTTAGATATAGGTTTTGCCATATTTATTTATTTCATAAAAATAAGTCCAAGATATATGGTATGGATATATCCATTTCATGTCAAAAAAAGGGGATCCTTTATTAATTTTTTATTAATTATTTTCTAATTAATATTCGATTTTTCTATATTAATTATATTCTATTTGGATTAATATAAAATACAATTTTTGAAATAAAATTTCAAATTTGAAATATCAATCATTTTTCTTATAAAAATTGGATATTTGATAGAATAATATATATATATATATAATAAGATAAAATAGAAATTTCTATATTCTATTTTTTTTTTAGAAAGCCTCCGTTTGTTAAAATATTATCCTTGTCTTTGTTTATGTCTTGGATTGGAACAAATTACTATAATTCGCCCTCGTCTTCGAATTAATCGACATTTTTCACAAATTTTACGAACGGAGGCCCTTATTTTCATATTTGCCATTCCTTAACTTAATAAGTTAATCCCTAATTTATTTATTGGAAGAAAATAAGGTTTCCTTACGTTTTGAACTTCTAATTGTGGCCTTCCCCATAAAAAGAATGTTGAGGTTGAAAAACACCCTAATTAAATTGACTGACTTATACTTTTTTTCTTTCCTTATCGTATACCCATAAAAAGTACGTCGAATCTTTTTGGAAACATAGCCTATAATCAAAATCGAATTTGCATTAATTATATAAGGGAACCTGAAACATACCCCGGGGAAATGATTCATGGGTAAGTTATTCATTTTTTACCAAAAATGGATAGAAGTTTCTCATATAATTCGGGTGTTAGAAAGATTACCATATATAACATAAAACTTCTCCGCCGATTCTTTCTAATCGAGCCTCTCGATCTGTCATTATACCTCTAGAAGTTGAAAGAATTACAATCCCCATGCCCCCTAAAATTCGAGGGATTCGTTGATAATTATAATATATTCGTAGACCGGGTGTACTGATCCGTTTTAAATTTAAAAAACTTTTATATGATCCTTTTCTATTTCTTCTATACCGTAGAGTTAAAACTAAAAAAGATTTGTCGTTTTCTCTATGTTTTCTGACGTTTTCAACAAAACCCTCTCGTAAAAGTATTTTTACAGTGTTTTCTGTTATGTTAGTAAATGGTATTTGAACCATTCCTTTTTTATTCATGTCAGCATTTCTTATATAGGTTATTATGTCAGCGATGGTGTCCTTACCCATGGTAAACAAAAATGATTGTTGCCCTTTACCTTCTATATAATCAACATGCTCCTTTTTCTATTTAATTTATTATTTGATTTTGATTTTTTACTTTCTATTTCTATTCTATTATATATATCTATATATAGATATATTGTTTAGGTTATCAAGTATTAATCTGAAATAAATAATAATTGCTACTTCTAATACTTATAATAATTACTACAAAAGGGATATATGTGAGATAAAATAGATTAATTAATCTATTTCACAAAAAAGTAATGTATCCATAGCACGGTTTCGTCTTATAATACCTCGGGTGCTAATGAAACTATTTTAGTGAAATTTAACTGTCTCAATTCCCGGGCGATTGCACAAAAGATTCGAGTTCCTTTTGGATTTCCTTCTTGATCAATGACAACTGCAGCATTATCATCATACTGAATTATTATACCGTTGCTACGTTTGAGTTCTTTACAAGTACGTACAATTACAGCTCTGATCACTTCTGATTTTTCTAAGTTCGTATTTGGTACTGCTTGTTTGATTACAGCAACAACAATGTCACCAATATAAGCATATCGTCGATTACTAGCTCCTAGGATTCGAATACACATCAGTTCGCGTGCTCCGCTGTTATCAGCTACATTCAAATGAGTTTGGGGTTGAATCATATCATTTTTTTATTCTTTCAGTCCAAAAATTGAAGTAAAAATATTTTGTGTTCAAAAAAAAGGAACCTACAATTGCATTTTTTGTTTTCATACTAAAGACCTCTTTCCTTTGGTTCTAATTTATTACCCTGAAATAATGAATTGAGTTCGTATAGGCATTTTGGATGATGCTATTGAAATAGCCTTTTTTGCTATATTTTCTGGTACCCCACCCATTTCATAAAGTATTTTCCCTGGTTTAACGACAGCTACCCAATATTCGGGAGATCCTTTTCCCGAACCCATACGTGTTTCAGTAGGTCTTACTGTAACCGGTTTGTCCGGAAATATGCGTACCCATATCTGTCCACCTCGGCGAACATTTCGTGACATTGCCCGCCGTCCCGCTTCTATTTGTCTAGATGTTATCCAAGCTGGCTCAAGTGCCTGAAGAGCATATCTTCCGAAACAAATATGATTACCTCGATAGGATATTCCCTTCATTCTTCCTCTATGTTGTTTACGAAATCTGGTTCTTTGGGGGTTATAATTGATGGTTGTTTCTCAATTCCATCTTTATTACAGAACCGTACATGAGATTTTCACCTCATACGGCTCCTCGCGAATGAAGCAATTCAAATAGATATCTATATCTATATAGATATATAGATATATCTATATAGATATATAATCGATTTAATCTAATCGATAAAATAATATGCACTAATTTTTATATGTTTAATGAATAATTGAATAGCGGGATTTTTTGAGATTTCATAGAATCTATTCAAAATTTTTATATCTTGTTTTGATATATAATTGAATATGTATTCTTATAAACAATTTTTTTTATTCATAAATTTTTTTTATTCATATATAACTAAAGAATGTAGTTTTGTTATATTATTTGTTATTTTAGAATGTTCTAATGAATTTTGATTTTTCCTTTTATTATTTTATTAGAATATTTTTTAGAATATTTTTGATTATTAGAAAGAATATATAGAATTGGCAAAAATAAAAAAAAAAATTCAATAAAATCAAAATTCTCGCGGGCGAATATTTACTCTTTTATTATCAAATTCAGATGGAATGTAGGGCACAACTCCTAAAAAATGGATTGCTTTTTGGTTTCTTCCGCCATCCCACCTAATGAATCATTAAGATTTGTTTTTAAGAAAATCTTAATTAAGTATTTGCAGGTTTCGTCGTTCCCATCACTTCTCGATTAATGGTTAGGTCTGAATTCGACAATGGAGCATTTCTCATATCTATTAATTAATAAGATTTTTTTAGAATATTGATTTGTTTTTTCGTGAATCAATATTCTCAGTTTTTATTGATTCAGAGCTCTTAATTTGTTTACGTTCTAAATTAATTCATATATCTAAATTAATTCATATATATATATGAATTAATTTAGATTGATGCTTTATTACACTACCTTTTATGAGATGACCCATAGACCTTTACATATTAGAATTCTATATCATTGATATATTTTTCTCTCTTTCTTTCACCTCTTCATTTATCTGTATATTTTTATTGCGTTACAACTAAATAAGATTTTTTTCTTTTATGCTTCACAATATTTCAGTTGCTATAATATCTCTTTTTTTAGATTTTTTTGTTTTGACTAGTTCTTTAGATCTAGATAATCCGAAGCGATGCGTTGGTTATTAGTTCTTTTTTAATTAAT